CATCTCTGATGAAACTTTTTTAGTTAGGGATAGTAATGGGAACAGTTATTCCATATATTTTGATATTGAAAATCATATTTTCGAGATTGACAATGGTCATTCTTTTCAGAGTGAACTAGAAAGTGCTTTTTATAGTTATCGGAATTCTAGTTATCTGAATAATGGATCTAACAGTGACGATCCCCACTATGATCATTACATGTATGATACTCAATACAGTTGGAATAATCACATTAATAGTTGCATTGACAATTATCTTCAGTCTCAAATCTTTATTGAGACTTACATTGTAAGTGGTAGTGACAATTACAGTAACAGTTACATTTATAGTTCCATTTGTGGTGAGATTGAGGGTTCCGGTATAAGAACCAGCACGAATGATAGTGATTTAACTATAAGAGAAAGTTCTAATGATCTGGATGTAACTCAAAAATACAGGCATTTGTGGGTTCAATGTGAAAATTGTTATGGATTAAATTATAAGAAATTTTTTAAATCAAAAATGAATCTTTGTGAACAATGTGGATATCATTTGAAAATGAGTAGTTCAGATAGAATCGAACTTTTGATCGATCCGGGTACTTGGGATCCTATGGATGAAGACATGGTTTCTCTGGATCCCATTGAATTTCATTCGGAGGAGGAGCCTTATAAAGATCGTATCGATTCTTATCAAAGAAAGACAGGATTAACTGAGGCCGTTCAAACAGGCATAGGCCAACTAAACAGTATTCCCGTAGCAATCGGGGTTATGGATTTTCAGTTTATGGGGGGTAGTATGGGATCCGTGGTCGGGGAGAAAATCACCCGTTTGATTGAGTACGCTACTAAAAAATTTCTACCTCTTATTATAGTGTGTGCTTCCGGGGGGGCACGCATGCAAGAAGGAAGTTTGAGCTTGATGCAAATGGCTAAAATATCTTCTGCTTTATATGATTATCAATCAAATAAAAAGTTATTCTATGTACCAATCCTTACATCTCCTACTACGGGTGGGGTGACTGCTAGTTTTGGTATGTTGGGGGATATCATTATTGCCGAACCCAATGCTTACATTGCATTTGCGGGTAAAAGAGTAATTGAACAAACATTGAATAAAACAGTACCTGAAGGTTCACAAGCGGCTGAATATTTATTCCAGAAGGGCTTATTCGATCTAATCGTACCACGTAATCCTTTAAAAAGCGTTCTGGGTGAGTTATTTCAGCTCCACGCTTTCTTTCCTTTGAATCAAAATTCAATTAAAGAGCATTAAGTTCCTTTTTTTTATTTGTAGCAAACAAGTAGTTAGTTTATCGGAATCCAAGTAAAAATAAGACGAACGGGGTTTCTTTGTTGACATAAGATCTAATTGTAGAAAGAATCAAAAGTTAAAGTTGCGGATAACTCTTTTTTCTATATTTATATTCCTGATTACTAATTAAGAAGCCTCAGATAAAAGAGTGAATTCTTCTTTTCGTGAAATTAGGAAAATAAAAAAAAAATGACCTCTTCCCGTCTTACGTCCGTATATATAATTCAAATATAGAAAATGAAAATATAGATATAGAGTTTTTCTCTTTCTATATCTCCCGCGAATCCCATTTTGATTAAGAATCCCTTTTGGGTCGGATTCTAACGAATCTTTCGATAATTTGTAAGAAACTTTTTCTTTATTAAATTATTAGAAGACAAGAGCAAAAGACGAAGAAAAAAAGAATATAATAATAGAAAAAAAAAGAATATAATAATAAAGGCGATTCTCATATATATCTTTTACATATCTTTCATATAGAAAGATGAATAAGTCCATTATATACTCACTTAGATATATACTTAGATCTATACTAATTAAAATTCGAATTTCATAAATATTAATTAATAATAATTACAATTCTTAATTATAATTATTATAAGATATCTTTATAAATAAAAATAACATGTACAAATAGTAAATCGAGGTATCCATTCTATGACAACTTTTGACTTTCCCTCTGTGTTGGTGCCTTTAGTAGGCCTAGTATTTCCGGCAATGGCAATGGCTTCTTTATCTCTTCATGTTCAAAAGAATAAGACTGTTTAGATCTGATGGGCCCAACTCTCATCCATTTTTTTTTCAAAACTTAGACTTGTATCATAACACAGATTTTTATTTAGTGGAATATGGTATAACATGCGGTTTTCGCCGAACATAAAGGAGAGGCTCTTATGCTTATGCCTGTAGAAAGATGATATATGGGTAAAGGAATTCTATCTATTTGAAAATATATCAGGATCGACGGATGGCTGAAATGTAAAGTCGGTGTATCTATATGTATATCGATGGGATCATACGAAGGTTATGTTATTATTTTTAATCTAACCAATTTGATGAATTACTCTTAAAGGTTCACAGCAAACTAGTACTAGTTGATGAGAGTTACTTCGGAAACAAAAAGAGTAAAGTCTGGGGTATTTTCTTAATTCCAATAAAACGAAACCGGATCAAGTATGAGTTGTCGATCAGAACATATATGGATAG